GAGAAAAACAATTTTCAATAACTTATCTTGATCTCTCTTCTCATATTTATCGTTTATTAATCTCCTAGCTTAGTGTGAGCTAGGCATATCTTAACAATACAATAAATGAACCAATGAATGAAAGTGTAAGAAATGGAATTAAACCCCCTCTTTTTTGACAAATTATTCCATTCCGGGCGGAATCGCATTTTTCGTATCTAGAAGTTTTCTATTTTATTATTATTTAATATAAATTAAGATAATTATAGATTTAGTTCTATAATATCTATAATAATAATAATATATATCTATTTATATTTAAATTTAATATTTTTAATATAATGCATGGCAATTAGAATGAATAATTCATAAATAACGAATCAAAAACATTTTATGAAATAATGAAAATAGAGCTTGGATCGAATCATGCTATTCCATTCTATTTATATTGACAATTTGAAAAGTTGATATTATGTTATGATCATAGTCTAGTATGATGGCGGCTAATCAATTATTATGTTTCTCACGCCCCCATCGTCTAGCGGTCCAGGACATCTCTCTTTCAAGGAGGCGGCGGGGATTCGACTTCCCCTGGGGGTAGGGTACTACGAAAGGAAGTTGATCATGGATTCCCAATAAGTCTAAAAAGGATTCTTCCTGGGTCGATGCCCGAGCGGTTAATGGGGACGGACTGTAAATTCGTTGGCAATATGTCTACGCTGGTTCAAATCCAGCTCGGCCCAACAATTCGTCAATCTACCAGGAGAAGGTATAACCTCTTGTCCTTCCGAAATACCTGATACGTAGAAGTCACATTTTCTGCTATATCCCTTAATTTCCCTGGGATTGTAGTTCAATTGGTTAGAGCACCGCCCTGTCAAGGCGGAAGCTACGGGTTCGAGCCCCGTCAGTCCCGACGAATCCAATAAATCCATTAATTAAACTCTCTCTTTTCTGTGAAAGATGGGCCAACGGGCAGGGCAGAATTTCATTCCCAAGAAAAAAGGGGGGACCTTTTTTTTTATTTTCTTTCGTATTTCTCATCATCAAACAAATAGATGCAAATTTTCGGTACTGCAACGAGTACCGATTTATGGTATAAAGATATATTTGAATTAGTACAATTGTTGGTAGCATTATATTCAGGAGTCCAAGATATATTGGGTCTTCTTTTTCTATTGTTCATAATGGAATATGGACAGAGAAGAGAGTACCACAGGGTTCTTGGTAGCACATACACAAATGCAATTTCTTTCTTATATGACCCAAAATAAAGGGAATATAATTCCCCCTATGAGCTACGTTTCCAAATGTCATTATCTCGGGTTTTGGTTCTGATTTTGGGTAACCTCAATTAGTAAATTTACTAATTTGAATTTGAACAATCTATTTTATTAAAATTGCACACTGAACTTTTGATATATGTGTCCTAGTCCTAATATAATAATCTGAGGAAAGAGGATAAAAGAAAGATAAAGATCGTCCCACAATAGCACCTTTCTTAGAGAAGGAATGAATAAGATTTCCTCCCCTTTTTTGATTTATTGTATTTTCGGAGTCCCATCGACATCGAAAACACTACTATTAATTAATAGAACTTTCTACTCGGATTCATCTTTACCACATGCCTTTGTCTTCAAAGAAAATTAGATCATTAAAAAAAAGAGTTTAGAACTTAACCTCTTTCTTTTTCCATTTCAGCTCTATTGTTTATTTTGGTTTGGGGCTAATGGGAGTGGAAGGGTCGTCCGATGATACTTCATCGGATAATGATACAAGAAAGGCGTAGGGTAGGTTATCGAAAAGAAAGAAGGGAACAGTCAATAAAAAATTCTTGATTGGATCAGGAATCCCATTTTTTATTTGATTCGGTGTGGATAAAAGATCTTCCTATGGTATACTATTCAATTCTCGACGATGAGTTGATTTGATAGCTCAGATATTGTTATTTATAATATTGATTCGATTCAATACCATCAAGAGGGAATTTATCCATTGAATTTACAGGCAAAAGGTTTATGATCTCTATGGGATTAAATCCCGAGTTATTGTGAAATAAGATTCAAATAAAAAAACGATTAGATTATGGAAGTAAATATTCTTGCATTTATTGCTACTGCATTGTTCGTTCTCGTGCCTACTGCTTTTCTACTTATCATTTACGTAAAAACAGTTAGTCAAAATCAAAGTAAAAATGATTAATAAATTTGAACGAAACTTGACTTCTGACGAAAAGGATTCAAATTCCGCGTCTTAACCGAAATGTGCGGACCAGAATCGGCAGTATTCTATGCGATCCGATAGTATATGGTAGAAAGAAAGATTCATATTTTTTCTTTCTTTCTACCATACTTTACTTTCTCATAGTTTTATTGTAGTGTAAAAAAAGTTCTACAGTGTATAAAATACTGTCGACTGTAGTAAAGTTGTATAATACAAAGTTAATATAGATCAATCTACACTACTACAATAGGATGGATCTTCTTATATGTAGATATCAATTCCATATATGGAATGTACA